GAATAGAACTATTACATATAGTGTTTTGTTTAAAATGAAGTCTTCAAGGGTGGGTAAAGTGTTTTAGATTTGTGGTTGCGTTAATGACATCACAAATTAGTTTCGGTTGCTGGGGAGGTGTTTTTTAGTTTGGTTGTTCTTTGTAATATTGTAATATTGTAATATTGTAATATTGTAATATTGTAATATTGTAATATTGTAATATTGTAATATTGTAATATTGTAATATTGTAATATTGTAATATTGTAATATTGTAATATTGTAATATTGTAATATTGTAATATTGTAATATTGTAATATTGTAATATTGTAATACGTGTTGAGCTGTGTTGAGCTGTGTTGAGTTGTTAGTGTTGTCAGGGTTGTCAGGGTTGGGGGGGGAGGGGAGGTACAGAACTACCAGAAGTTTTCCTGTTTCCGGGGGGTTTTCAGGAATATAACGACTTCAGGTAGTTTGGGGGGTAGGGGGGGTTTTCGCGCGAAAAAAGGGGGGAACTCTGGGAAGATAGAAGAAATAAGGACATATATTATGCACTTGATATCCTTTTATGGTATTCTTCTAATAAAGACTCTGATCATGGATACTATTTCCTCGGGCAAGGAAAATGTGCAACCTTGACTGGTTGTTTGGCTGGATGCACTCTGAAATGCCAGATGAAAGGAAAAAAAAAAAGAGAACCCCTTACCCGCTGGAGTGAACGCCCGGCTTGCTGGGTAACGAGTCGTATGTAACCCCAACATTAACTTATGCAAGTGTTAATGAAAGTGTGGGGGATGACACCGGTCAATGACCCTGAAGTAGGAACCAAATGCCAGGAATAATTCACTGAGTGAAACCCCCACGATTTTTGTCCCTCACCTTCAATAACCGTTATCATAAAGATATCAACTGATGGTAGGCTCTTACTACATGAGCTTTTTCATCTAATATAATATTGAGTCTTGGTATATCTTGACTGATGAGTATTTTGTTAGGGATTGACTCTTCGGCTAGTCCTCGTTTTCAGTTATTTGCGAGTTCCAGTGATGGTTCTTGTTTACCTTAGTCTGAATTACTAAGCATTTTTGTTTTAATACTATAGTAGTTGATTATACATTGTTGTTTTATAACATTATATAGAATGGTTACTATAAATATATGGTGTAAATACATATATGTCTATGGGACATATGTGCAAAGAATAGTTTAATGTTAGAATCCTAGCTTTGGGAGTTAGGGGTAGGAGTTAAAATCTCTTTTCTTTGAGCAGTAGGAAGGATTTTAACCTTCGACGGTCAGTTTACAAGACTGAAGCTCTGAGGCTGAGCTACTAGTGCAATTTCAATTCAGGGCTTTATTTTCCAATCAACCTGTTAAGGGGATTAATACTAGAAAGAGGAAGAAGTAGAGGAATGAAGCAACTTGCCCAATAATAACGAAGGGGTGTTCAACGGGTATGCCTCCGATTCAAGTGAGAATTATTACGTCTGCGACCAATGATCAAAATAAAAATTGTGAGAATGGTCGAAACATGAGGCTGCGTTGTTTAGAGGTGTGGAGGAGGGGAACTAGTATCAGAATCAGGATGGAAAACAAGAGGGCGAGTACGCCTCCTAGTTTATTTGGGATGGAGCGTAAGATGGCATATGCAAAGAGGAAGTATCATTCTGGCTTAATATGTGGGGGTGTGACAAGAGGGTTTGCAGGAGTAAAATTATCCGGGTCTCCTAGAAGATTAGGGGAAAATAAAGCAAGGGATGCTAATGCAGTGAGAAGAACTGCGAATCCTAGGAGGTCTTTGTATGAAAAGTAAGGGTGGAAGGGGATTTTGTCTGAGTCTGAGTTAAGGCCGGTGGGGTTGTTTGAGCCTGTTTCATGCAGGAAAAGCAGGTGGATGATTGCTGCGGCTGCAATAATAAAAGGAAACAGAAAGTGAAATGCGAAGAATCGAGTGAGGGTGGCGTTATCTACAGAGAAGCCTCCTCAAATTCATTGAACTAGGGTGTTACCAACATAGGGCACAGCAGAGAGTAGGTTAGTAATGACCGTTGCACCTCAAAATGATATTTGGCCTCAGGGGAGGACGTATCCAACAAAGGCTGTTATTATTACGAGTAAGAGAAGGATAACACCAACGTTTCATGTTTCTTTCTGAAGGTACGAACCATAATAGAGGCCTCGACCGATATGAAGGTAGATGCAAATAAAAAAGAAAGATGCGCTATTAGCATGAACATTGCGGATCAATCAGCCGTAGTTGACGTCCCGACAAATGTGGGCTACGGAAGTGAAGGCGGTTGCGATATCTGAAGTGTAATGTATGGCTAAGAAAAGGCCGGTTACAATCTGAATAATCAGACATAATCCTAGTAGGGATCCAAAGTTTCACCAAACGGAAATGTTGGAGGGGCTTGGGAGGTCAATTAGTGAGCCATTTACAATTTTTAAAAGGGGGTGGGTTTTACGTAGGCTGGCCATTAAGGTTCTTGTAGTTGAATACAACGGTGGTTTTTCAAGTCATTAGTCTTGGTTAAAGTCCAGGCAGGAATTATGACCTTTATTATATATTTAGTTTTAATCTGTTTTGTGTTGGGGTTAGTTGCGGTTGCTTCCAACCCTTCTCCTTACTTTGCTGCTTTAGGTTTAGTTGTGGTAGCTGGGATGGGGTGTGGGGTGTTGATTGGGCACGGGGGGCCTTTCTTATCGTTAGTACTTTTTTTAATCTATTTAGGTGGGATGTTAGTTGTGTTTGCATATTCGGCAGCATTAGCTGCTGAGCCATTTCCTGAGAGTTGAGGGAATCGAACAGTGTTGACTTTTTGTGGGCTTTATGTGGGAGGAGTTCTATTAGTTTCTGCATTATTTTGAGGGGAGTGATATGAATCGTCGTGGGTGTTGGTGGATAATTTTAGTGAACTAACCATATTTCGGGGAGATGTAGGGGGTGTGGCTTTAATATACTGTTCTGGGGGGCCAATGTTAATTATTAGTGCGTGGGTACTCTTTCTGACTTTATTTGTAGTTCTTGAGTTAACTCGCGGGTTGAGCCGGGGGGCTCTCCGCGCTGTTTAGACGAATAATAAGATAATTATTAGGGCGAGGGTGAGAATGAAGAAAATGAGGTAGGTCATAATTATTCCTTGTTGGATGTCGCTTGTTAAAGAAACCAGCGGGAAGTTCACGGATGTGACGGCTTTAGGGCCCGTTTTTTCTAATCAGGTTTGGTCTATTATTTGGCTGGCGATGCCTTGGCCTAGGGTGAGTGTTAATTTAGGGGTTAAGCGATGAACGATAGGTGGAAAAAATCCTAACATATTTGAGAAATTGTGCGCATGAAGAGTAGGTATTGGTTTGAATTGTTTACTAGTTAATGTGGCTAGCTCTAGGGCGATGAGGAGACCAATAATTGTGACCATAAGGGCAGCTAGTTTAAGGGTGGGAGGCATAGATATTACCGGGGTTTTTAGGGGTGTAATGTTTGAAGTAATTAGTAGTCCTGCAATAATACTCCCCCATGCTAGGCGTTTGATAGGGTTAATAACTGTTGTGCTATTTTCATTAATGGGGGAGAGGGAGTTAAATCGTGGGTGACCCATAGGGACAAAGAAGACTACGCGGAAGCTATAGATTGCTGTAAAAGAGGTGGCTAGCAGGGTGAGAGTAAGGGCTCAGGCGTTTAGGTGGGATGTGTTTAGTGCTTCAATAATAGCGTCTTTTGAGAAGAAGCCGGCTAAGAAAGGGGTCCCTGTGAGGGCAAGGCTACCAATGGTTAAGCATGTGGATGTGAGGGGCGTAAGGTGGTGCATTCCTCCTATTTTTCGAATATCTTGCTCATCATTTAAGCTGTGGATGATGGAACCGGAGCATAAAAACAGTATAGCTTTGAAAAAGGCGTGTGTGCAGATGTGAAGAAATGCTAATTGTGGTTGGTTTAAGCCAATGGTTACCATTATGAGTCCTAGTTGGCTGGATGTGGAAAATGCAACAATTTTTTTGATATCGTTTTGGGTTAAAGCACAGGTGGCTGTAAATAAGGTGGTTAGAGCTCCAAGGCAGAGACAAATTGTAAGGGCAGTGGGGTTGTTCTCTAAAAGGGGGCTTATTCGTACCAGTAGAAAAATACCGGCAACGACCATTGTGCTGGAGTGGAGTAGGGCAGAGACCGGTGTAGGGCCCTCTATGGCGGACGGTAGTCAAGGGTGGAGTCCAAATTGGGCTGATTTTCCAGTAGCGGCAATAATTAGTCCTAGAAGGGGGTAGGTTAAATCTATGTCTTTGGAGTTTACAAATATCTGTTGTATTTCCCAGGAATTCAAGTTTGTTGCTATTCAAGCTATGGCGAAGATAAGCCCGATATCTCCAACCCGGTTGTACAGTACAGCTTGAAGTGCCGCGGTGTTAGCATCTGCTCGGCCGTACCACCATCCAATAAGAAGAAATGATATGATGCCTACTCCTTCTCAACCAATAAAGAGTTGAAATATGTTATTTGCGGTTACTAGAGTAATTATGGCGATTAGGAATGTGAGGAGGTATTTAAAGAAGCGGTTTATGTGGGGGTCGGTATGCATATACCAAGATGCGAATTCTAAAATTGATCAGGTGACGTATAGGGCAACGGGTATGAAGATAATCGAGTAGAAGTCGAATTTTAGGCTAATACTAATATCAAAGGAGTGCGTATTCATTCATGTCCAGTTTGTGACGATGGTTTCTGCACCTTCGTTGAGAAAAAGGGTTAGGGGAAGAAGGCTAACGAAGAAGGCTATTTTTACGGCTGTTTTGACATGAGTAGTGGCTCAATTTGGACTCTGAGGGGTAGGGAGGAGTGCAGTGAGTAGTGGGTAAGTTAATAGCATAAAGATGGTAGCCAGACTTGACGAAATAATTAAAGAGGTGGGCTGCATAGCTGCTACTTGGATTTGCACCAAGAGTTTTTGGTTCCTAAGACCAATGGATGAGCTGTTATCCTTTAGGAGCTTTCGAGTGAGCCCAGGAGTCCAACCAGGGTCGTGAAAATTAGCAGTGTTCATTGCTGCGAGCCTCTCTCGGTGGGAAAGGGGGGTTTAACCCCTGTCTTTAGAATCACAATCTAACGTTTTAGTTTAAACTACTCCTACAGGCAGTTCAGCTTCAAATCAGCTCGGGTTTGAGTACTAAAAGAATTAGGGGGAGGAGGTGAAGTGCAACCACGAGATGTTCCCGTGTGTGTGAGGGGTCAATCGCTATAACATGTGTTGGGAGGGGCCCCCGTTGAGTTATTAGAAATATGTAAAGGGAATAAGCAGCTGTAATTAGGGTGCCTGCGCCTGTTAATGCTAAGGTTCATCAGGATCAATTAAATAAAGAAGTGATAATTATTAGCTCACCTATAAGGTTAGGCAAGGGAGGGAGGGCTAGGTTGGCGAGGCTAGCGATAAACCATCAGGTTGCTATTAATGGGAGTGCTATTTGAAGGCCGCGTGCTAGGACTATCGTTCGGCTGTGGATTCGTTCATAGTTAGTGTTTGCTAGGCAGAAGAGGGCTGAGGAGGTAAGGCCATGGGCAATTATAAGTGTAATTGCTCCTGTAAGACCCCAAGGTGATTGAATTAGGATTGCTCCTGCTACAAGCCCCATATGACTAACAGATGAGTAGGCAATTAGTGATTTAAGGTCGGTTTGGCGGAGGCAGATTGAGCCGGTCATAATTACACCCCAAAGTGCGAGGGCGATGAAGGGGTAGCTTAGTTCTTTAGTTAAGGGTTCTAGGATTGGTATTACGCGAATTATTCCGTAGCCGCCCAGTTTTAGGAGAACTGCTGCAAGAATTATTGAACCTGCAATAGGTGCTTCAACATGGGCTTTGGGAAGTCAGAGGTGGACCCCATAGAGGGGTATTTTAACTAGGAAGGCTAAAAGGCAGCCTACTCATCAGAGCTTATCCGCGTGGGATATTAAGGGAATTGGGTTTGCATAGTGAAGGGTTAATAGGGATAGAGTTCCCGTCGTGTTCTGTAATAGTAGAAGGGCGATAAGAAGGGGTAATGAGCCTGCTAGTGTATAGAAGAGAAAGTAGGTGCCCGCGTTTAGACGTTCTGTTTGATTACCTCACCGGGTGATAATAATGAGTGTGGGAATAAGAGTGGCTTCAAATATAACATAGAATATTACTAGTTCAGTTGCACCAAATGCTTGAATGAGAAAAAATTGGAGGAGAGTTAGAAGTGTAATATACATGCGTTGGCGGCTGACTGGCTCTGAGGCTGTATGGTTTTGGCTTGCTAAGATTATTAGGGGGAGAAGTCAGCATGTGAGAACAAGCAGAGGTGTTGATAATGGGTCGATGGCTATTCATGAGTTAAGAGAGGATCACCCAGTCTCCGAGGTGTTTTTTAGTCATGATAGGCTAATCAAGGAAATGCAAAAGCTGTGTGTTAAGGTAGTAGGTCAAAGTCAGGTTGGTTTAGTTAGTCAGGCTGTTGGAATTAATATAAGTGTTGGGATTAAGATTATTAACATTGTAGTAAGTTTAGGCTTTGTAGGCGGTCGGTTCCATGGGTGCGGGCGGTAGCTACTAGTAAGGCTAGGCCGGTGCCTGCTTCGCAAGCTGAAAATGCGAGTAGAAATATAGGGGATGCTGAGAAATTGGTAGAGTCTAGTTGGAGTGTTCATAGAGAGAGGGCAACAAAGAGGGAGAGTATTATTGCTTCAAGGCATAGCAGAGCGGAAAGGAGATGGGACCGGTTGAATGCCAGGCCCATTAATCCTAGAATAAAGGCTGAGGAAAAGGCAAAATGTGTGGGGGTCATTAAGTGGCTGTGGAATCAAACCACAAGTTTTTGAGCCGAAATCAAATGTTTTTCTTAAACTAGCTACTTATTCGGCCCATTCTAGGCCTCCTTGCATTCACTCGTACGCGAGGCCAAGGGTTAGCAGGAAGAGAACACCTGTAGCTCACAGGAATGTTGAGAGTGGCGATATTAGTTGGTCTCCTCAGGGGAGGGGTAGGAGGAGAGCAATTTCTAGGTCGAAGAGGAGAAAGAGGATGGCGATGAGAAAAAATCGTAGTGAGAAGGGTAGTCGGGCTGAGCCCACGGGGTCAAACCCACATTCGTAGGGGGAGAGCTTTTCATAGTCAGGTGTTATTTGAGGAAGTCAAAAAGAGACAATTATGAGGATTATAGATAGAAGGGTTGTAATTGTAATAATAGTAAGGAGAAGGCTCATTATCTTCCCTTGGATTTTAACCAAGATCGGGTGATTGGAAGTCACTTATACTAGCTTTGTAATAGGAAGATTAAGATCCTCATCAGTAAATAGAGATATAGAGGAAAAGTCAGACGACGTCTACGAAGTGTCAGTATCATGCTGCTGCTTCAAACCCAAAGTGGTGGTTTGATGTAAAATGGTGGAGTAAGTGGCGGTATAAGCATACAGCTAGAAAGGAGGTGCCAATTAGTACGTGGAGACCATGAAAGCCAGTGGCTACAAAGAATGTGGCACCATACACCCCGTCTGCAATGGTAAAGGGGGCTTCTTGATACTCAAGGGCTTGAAGAAGCGTAAAGTAGGCTCCTAGACAAATTGTAAGCGCAAGGGAATGAAGGGCTTGTTCTCGGTGGCCTTCTATAATACTGTGATGTGCCCATGTGACTGTAACGCCTGAGGCAAGAAGGACTGCTGTGTTGAGCAAGGGCACGTCAAATGGGTCTAGAGGGGTAATTCCTGCTGGTGGCCAAAAGCCACCTAGTTCGGGGGTGGGTGCTAGGCTTGAGTGGTAGAAAGCTCAGAAAAATCCTAAGAAAAATAGAACTTCTGAGGTAATAAACAGAATTATACCATATCGAAGGCCTTTTTGAACGGGTGGAGTATGGTGGCCTTGAAAGGTACTTTCTCGAACAACGTCTCGTCATCATTGAAAAGCTGTTAAAATGAGAAGGATGGTTCCTAGGGTTATAAGAATTGTAGAGTGGAAGTGGAATCAAATAGCGAGGCCGGATGTTATTAGCAGGGCAGCAATAGCTCCTGTAAGGGGCCAAGGACTGGGGTCGACTATATGAAAGGGGTGTGCTTGATGGGCCATTAGACGTTTTCTTGTAAATAAAGGCTTAATAGTAATACAAAGACGTAAGCTTGAATTATAGCAACGGCGATTTCTAGAAGAATAAGAAAAAGCATAAGTACTGCGGTAAATGCAGCAACAGAGGGTATTAATGGTAATAAAACAAAAGTGGCTGTTGAGATAAGCTGAATAAGAAGATGACCTGCTGTTAGGTTTGCTGTTAGTCGGACACCAAGGGCAAGTGGACGAATGAATAGGCTGATCGTTTCGATAATAATAAGTACTGGGATTAAAGCGGTTGGGGTGCCTTCTGGAAGGAGGTGTCCTAGTGCATGTGTTGGCTGGTTCCGCATCCCGTAGATTACAGTTGCTAATCAGAGGGGGACTGCAAGCCCTAAACTAAATGATAGTTGAGTGGTAGGTGTAAAAGTGTATGGGAGGAGTCCCAGTACATTAATAGAGAGGAGAAATAGGATTAAGGAAGCAAAGAGAAGTGCTCATTTGTGTCCAGGTGTGTTTAGTGGAAGAAGTATTTGCAGGGTGAAGTGTTTAATAAACCACCCCTGGAATGCTAGGGTAGGGTTGTTTACTCAGCGGGGTCCTGGGGTTGGGAACAGTATTCATGGAAGGCCGATTGCTAATGCAAACAGGGGGATGTAAAATAGGGTGGGGGATTCAAATTGGCTAAATAGGCTTATTGTCATTGTCAGCTTCAAGGGTTTGTGCTTTGTTCTAGTTTTTCTGCAGGTGTAATTTTGTTAGGGAAGAGGTGGCTTAAGAGCATTTGGGGTGCGACGGTTAGAAATGTAAGCCATATAACAGCTAAGACACAGAATCAAGGGCCGGGGTTGAGTTGAGGCATTGTCACTAAGGGTGGTCGTTAGGCACCAGTCTTTAGCTTAAAAGGCTAACGCTCTTACTTATTAGCTTCTTAGTGAGGCTTCTTGAAGAATTAATGAAGATCAGGACTCAAAGCATTTGAGGGGGACTGCTTCTACGACGATTGGTATGAAGCTGTGATTGGCCCCGCAAATTTCAGAGCATTGACCAAAGTACACGCCGGGGCGGCTGATAGTAAAAGTTGTTTGGTTCAATCGTCCTGGGACAGCATCAACTTTTGTGCCAAGAGCCGGCACTGCTCATGAGTGGAGGACGTCTTCGGAGGAGATTAAGACTCGGACAGAAGACCCGACAGGAGCTATCATGCGGTAGTCTGTTTCTAGGAGTCGGAATTGGCCTGGGTGCAGGTCTTGTGTAGGAATTATATATGAGTCAAAGCCAAGCTCGTCATAGTCTGTATATTCATAGCTTCAGTACCATTGGTGACCCATGGCTTTAATTGTAAGGTGCGGGTTGTCGATTTCGTCTATTAGGTATAAAATTCGGAGAGATGGTAGAGCAATAAGAATAAGAATGATGGCTGGGAGAATTGTTCAAATAATCTCAATTTCTTGGGAATCAAGTACGAGTTTATCTGTAAACTTAGCTGTAACTATGGCTACAATAATGTAAAGTACTATTACGCTAATAAGGATAACAATCATTAGGGCGTGGTCATGAAAGTGAAGTAGTTCTTCTATTAGTGGGGAAGCTGCATCTTGAAATCCGAGTTGTAGGGGATGGGCCATTATGTTTTAAGATGCGCGGGGGTTTAACCCACGATTTTGCCTTGACAAGGCAGAGTAATAGCATTTTACTAGCATCTTACTTTTATGGGAATGAAGAAAGTGACAGAGCGGTTATGTGGCTGGCTTGAAACCAGTTTATGGGGGTTCAACTCCTTCCTTTCTCGTTAGTTCGTTCGTACTTGTACAAATGCGGGCTCTTCAAATGTGTGATAGGGTGGAGGGCAGCCATGTAGCCATTCAATATTAGTTGTAGTTAGTTCTACTATTAGTACTTCTCGTTTAGCTGTAAATGCTTCCCAGATAATAAATAAGAACATAATTACAGCAACTAGTGATACTAGTGAGCCAAATGATGATACTGTGTTTCAGAGCGTAAATGCGTCTGGGTAGTCTGAGTATCGCCGGGGCATTCCTGCTAGGCCTAAGAAATGTTGGGGAAAGAAGGTTAGGTTTACTCCTGCAAACATTACGCCAAAATGAACTTTTGTTCATGTAGCATGAAGGGTGTAGCCTGTAAATAGGGGGAATCAATGGACGAAGGCGGCGACAATAGCAAATACAGCGCCCATAGATAAGACGTAATGGAAGTGGGCTACTACGTAGTATGTGTCGTGCAATACAATATCTAGTGATGAGTTAGCTAAGACAATTCCAGTGAGTCCTCCGACTGTAAACAGGAAAATAAAGCCGAGTGCTCATAGGAGCGGCGTGTCCCATTTGATATCCCCTCCATGAAGTGTGGCGAGCCAGCTAAATACTTTTACACCAGTGGGAATAGCAATGATTATTGTGGCAGATGTGAAGTATGCGCGTGTGTCAACGTCCATTCCAACTGTAAACATGTGGTGGGCTCAGACGATAAAGCCAAGAAGGCCAATCGCTATCATGGCTCAGACCATGCCTATGTAGCCAAAAGGTTCTTTTTTGCCTGCGTAGTAGGCGACAATGTGGGAAATTATTCCAAAGCCTGGAAGAATTAAAATATAAACCTCTGGATGACCAAAGAACCAGAATAAGTGTTGGTAAAGAATGGGGTCACCTCCTCCAGCAGGGTCAAAGAAGGTCGTGTTGAGGTTGCGGTCTGTTAGTAGTATTGTAATACCAGCGGCTAGGACTGGGAGAGAGAGGAGAAGCAATACGGCTGTAATTAGTACGGCTCAGACAAATAGTGGGATTTGATATATCGTTATGGCCGTAGGTTTTATGTTAATAATGGTAGTAATGAAATTAATGGCACCTAGGATTGAAGAAACCCCTGCAAGGTGAAGTGAGAAGATCGTAAGGTCTACGGACGCCCCAGCGTGTGCTAGGTTACCAGCTAGAGGGGGATAAACAGTTCACCCTGTACCGGCACCAGCTTCAACGCCAGAAGAGGCGAGGAGAAGCAGAAAAGACGGGGGTAGCAGTCAGAAGCTCATGTTGTTTATTCGAGGGAAAGCCATGTCGGGAGCTCCAATTATTAGGGGAATAAGCCAATTTCCAAATCCCCCAATCATGATTGGTATAACTATAAAAAAGATTATTACAAAGGCGTGTGCAGTAACGATCACATTATAAATTTGATCGTCCCCTAAAAGGGCTCCGGGTTGGCTCAGCTCTGCTCGAATAAGTAGACTTAGGGCTGTGCCCACTATTCCAGCTCAGGCACCAAATACAAGATAAAGGGTGCCGATGTCTTTATGGTTGGTTGAAAAGAATCAGCGTGTTAATGTCACAGGTAGGATGGCTGAGTTAAGCGGTGGATTGTAGACCCATAGACAGAGGTTCAAGCCCTCTTCTTACCAAGTTCCGAGGTGTTACATATTAGATTGCAAATCTAAAGAAGCAGGTTAGCGCCTGCCGGGGCTTTCCCCCGCCTATTTTGCTGTTAAGCTAGGCGGGGGAAAGTAGATAGATGCTCTCTGGATTGGGCGCTTAGCTGTTAACTAAGATCTTGTAGGATCGAGGCCTACCTATCTAGAAAGGCTTTAGCTTAATCAAAGTGTCTGTTTTGCATACAGTAGATGTGGGGTAATAACCTGCAAGTCTTATCAGGGACTGAGAGATTTTCACTCTCGCTGAGGGCTTTGAAGGCCCCCGGTCTAACTGCTATCCTAAGTCCCTTAAGTGGTGAGTAGTGCTATAATAGCTGGAGCTAGTGGAAGAAGAAGGATGGTTGTTGCGGTGAATGTGGCGAGAGGGAGAGTGGGTTGAAGGCTACGTAGTCGTCATGGGGTTGTTCCGGCGGGGTTATTAGGAAATATAGTTAGCGTTATAGCATACGAGAGGCGTAAGTAAAAGTATAGGCTGAGAAGGGCAGATAGTGCGGCGAGGGTAGCGAGTGTGGCTAGATCTTGCTTGGTAAGTTCTTGAAGAATGAGTCACTTTGGCATAAAACCTGTAAGTGGGGGTAAGCCCCCAAGGGAGAGGAGGACAAGGGGGGTGAGGGCTGTAAGGGCGGGGGTTTTAGATCATGAAGTGGCGAGGGTATTAATAGTGGTGGCTTTATTTATTTTAAAAATCAAGAATATTGACAGGGTCATGGCAAAATATGTGAGGAGGGTGAGGAGGGTGAGGGTAGGTGAAAACTGAAGAATCAGCATTATTCAGCCAAGGTGGGCGATTGAGGAGTAAGCAAGAATTTTGCGCAGTTGGGTTTGATTTAAGCCACCTCAGCCACCGACTAAAGTGGAGAGCAAGCCTAAAATGATCAGAGGGGTTGGGTTGGTCATCTGAACTTGTATTAGGAGGGCGAAGGGGGCGAGTTTTTGCCAGGTGGAAAGAATCATACCAGTAGTGAGGTCTAGGCCTTGGAGGACTTCTGGTAGTCAGGAGTGGACTGGTGCAAGGCCAATTTTTATTGCTAAAGCAACAACAATTATCGTTGTTGGGAAAGGGTGGGTTATTTGTTGAATATCCCATTGGCCAGTGAGTCAGGCGTTAGTCATGGTTGCAAAAAGAAGGGTGGCGGCTGCCGTAGCTTGTGTAAGGAAGTATTTGGTGGTGGCCTCGACTGATCGGGGGTGGTAGTGTCGGGCTATGAGAGGGAGAATGGCTAGTGTATTAATTTCAAGGCCTATTCAAGCGAGAAGTCAGTGAGAACTAGCAAATGTAAGTGTTGTACCCAGGCCTAAGCCAAATAGAAGAGTGGTTAAGATGTAGGGATTCATTAGCAAAGGAAGGATTCGAACCTACATAGCTGGGGTATGGGCCCAGGAGCTTATTTAGCTGACCTTACTAGAGAGTGGTGTAGAGGAAGCACAAAGAGTTTTGATCTCTTCAGGTTGGGTTCGAACCCCTTCTTTCTAAGGAGGTGGGGGGATTTTAACCCCCATTATTCACTCTATCAAAGTGGCCCTTTAAATTCAGGCACAGCTCCTGGCACCTGTATTGTGGTGGAAGGCCAATAAATGCAATAGGGAGGGCCAAGTGTCAGATAACTAATGCAAGTGTGAGAGGGAGAAAGCTTTTTCAGGTAAGGTGTATAAGTTGGTCATAACGAAATCGGGGGTATGAGGCTCGAACCCATAAGAATACTACCGAAAGAAGAGCGGCTTTTGTCATGAGGTTGATGCTTGTTAATTCTGGGATGGTCGGGATATGGGAAGCGCCCAGGAAGAGGGCTGCGGACAGGGTATTTATGAGAAGGATGTTTGAGTATTCAGCTAAGAAAAATAAAGCGAAAGGTCCTCCCGCATATTCTACGTTGAACCCAGAAACAAGTTCGGACTCTCCCTCCGTTAAATCAAAAGGTGCACGGTTTGTTTCAGCTAGGGTGGAGACATACCATATAGCAGCTAAAGGCCAAGCTGGGATAATTAATCAAATGGCTTCCTGGGTTGTATTAAAGGTCTGAAGGGTGAAGCTACCGGAAAAAATGATAATATTTAGTAGAATGAGGCCAAGGCTTACTTCATAGGAAATGGTTTGTGCGACAGCCCGGAGGGCTCCAATAAGGGCATATTTTGAGTTTGATGCCCAGCCTGATCCTAAGATAGAATAAACTGCAAGGCTAGATAATGCTAGAATAAACAATACTCCGAGGTTAAGGTCGGTTAGGGGGTACGGGAGGGGTATGGGGGCTCAAAGCGTAAGAGCTAAAGTAAGTGCAAGCATGGGGGTAAGAATAAATAGAATGGGGGAAGCAGTAGAGGGTCGCACGGGCTCTTTAATAAATAGTTTAATGCCGTCAGCGATGGGCTGAAGAAGGCCGTAAGGCCCAACGACGTTTGGACCTTTTCGGAGTTGCATGTAGCCAAGGACTTTTCGTTCAAGCAGGGTTAGGAATGCTACGGCTAGTAGAACGGGAACAATAAATACCAGGGGGTTAAAAATATGTGTGATAAGGGTTGAAATCATAGTTAAGGGGAGGACTTGAACCTCCGTAGAAAGAGCTTAGGTCTTTTGCATTAGCCAAGCTCTGCCACCTTAACTTACCATTATCTAGGGTTGAGTCAAATTATGTCCTTTTGTCTAGTTTAGATTTTTTCATTAGGTGGGGGTGAGGCGTGCTTTTAGCAGGGGCCTCCTCTTTTCGGTCCTTTCGTACTGGAAAAGGTCATTTCATAGATAGAAACTGACCTGGATTACTCCGGTCTGAACTCAGATCACGTAGGACTTTAATCGTTGAACAAACGAACCCTTAATAGCGGCTGCACCATTAGGATGTCCTGATCCAACATCGAGGTCGTAAACCCCCTTGTCGATATGGGCTCTAAAAGGGGATTGCGCTGTTATCCCTAGGGTAACTCGGTTCGTTGATCGGCTAACCGGATCAGTTTGGTCAAAAATTTTGCTGGCTAGAGCTGTCGCTCTGGCTTGTAGGAGAGGAAGAAACGGGGGTGTGCTCCTGTTCCACGTGGGGGTTTTGTATTCCCCATGGTCGCCCCAACCAAAGACATGGAGCAGGTTTCACTTAGTTTGGGCTTTTAATCAAGGGTGTTTAACATGATCTGCTTGTGCGTCTAAAGCTCCATAGGGTCTTCTCGTCTTATGTATTTATCCCCGCTTCTGCACGGGGAGATCAATTTCATTGACTTGGGAAAGGAGACAGTTAAGCCCTCGTTATGCCATTCATACGGGTCTTCATTTAAAAGACAAGTGATTACGCTACCTTTGCACGGTCAAAATACCGCGGCCGTTGAACTTTAGGGTCACTGGGCAGGCGGGACCTCCTATACTATTATAATGCAAGAGGCGATGTTTTTGGTAAACAGGCGAGGCTTGGGGTATGTTTGCCGAGTTCCTTCTCTCCCTTTTGGTCTTTCCTCTTAGGCACACCAGTGTGGGGTTAACGAGTTTGTTTTGGATGTTTTTCTAGCCTGTATTTGTGGTGATTTCCAATGCCCTCTTTTTCTGGGGTCGTTAATATTCGGCGGGGGGTCCGTTCCGATTTACACATGTGCGGGGAGAAAGCGTAAAATACTTTCTTGTTACTCATATTAGCATAATCGGCTCTATGGGGGCATAGGGGGGCCTGTTAGGTGGGGTGGAATGAGATATAGTTATCGGTATATGGGGAGAGCTGTATGTTTAAGCTTTAACGCTTTTTATTAAGATGGCTGCTTTTAGGCCCACTAGAACATTTTCCTTGTTTAAATATGATCTTTATCCTGCCGGGAAAGTTGTGTCTTGTTTCAAAGGAGCTGTACCTCCTTTGACTAACACCCCTTGTTTCTCGTTGTGTCCGATGGGTTAATAAATCGTGTGAGGTGAAAATCAAGGGGGCTGAACTTCTATTCAATTCACAGGCAACCAGCTATAACTGGGTTCGGTAGGTTTGTCACCTCTACTCAAAATTCTTCCCACTCTTTTGCCACAGAGACGGGTTCGCCCTATAATAGGCTGCTTTGGAGTAGCTCACTCAGTTTCGGGGTTTCAAACTTTAGGGGCTCTTTGCTTGAAGGTGCTAGCTAAATCATGATGCAAAAGGTACGAGTTTTAATCTCTGCTTTTTTAAGCTTTACTGGGCTTTTTCATCTCTTTTTCAGCTTTCCCTTGCGGTACTTTTTCTATTGCTCCAAATTTCCTTTTCTATCGCCTGGACTTAGGGGGGAGAATGGTTTAGCTATGTGGGTGTTTCGTGCTTTAGGGGGTATAAAAATGGGTTGATTGAATTTAAGGGTTGGGCTAGCTAATGGGCGTCAAGGTGACCCGATTTGCACGGATGTTTTCTCGGTGTAAGTGAGATGCTTTAAGCTAGCTTAGCTACACCTTGATTTTCCAAGTACACCTTCCGGTACACTTACCATGTTACGACTTTCCTCCCCTTGGAAAGTTGCGAGTTTTTAGTTAGTTTATTACAGGTGTTTGGGGAGGGTGACGGGCGGTGTGTGCGCGCTTTAGGGCCAGTTTCAGCAGAACGCTCTATTTCCTGCTTACTGCTAAATCCTCCTTCAGTTAGATGTTTCAATCTATCATCCGTGTTTACTATGTCTAGTAAATGTAGCCCATTGCTTCCCCCCTCATTCGCTGCACCTCGACCTGACGTTTTGGGTTATACCAATTTTGCTTACTGTAAAGCCTTCACAGGGTAAGCTGACGACGGAGGTATACAGGCGGGAATGAACAAGAGAGGGTGAGGTTTAACGGGGATTATCGGTTCTAGAACAGGCTCCTCTAGGTGGATGTTAAGCACCGCCAAGTCCTTTGGGTTTTAAACTGGTGTTCATAATCCCCGGGCGGATGATGTGTAGTGTACAATCGATGTTTACGGCTAAGCATAGTGGGGTATCTAATCCCAGTTTGTTTCTTAGCTTTCGTGGGCTCAGGGTTAGTAGAGTTACTTTCGTGATTGGGTTTCATACTCTCGGGTGCGTATAACAGCTGTGAAAGCGTTTGGCTCTATTTTAATTTGTTCCCTAACCACTCTTTACGCCGTTGTCTGTCAACTTGGGCCTCTCGTATAACCGCGGTGGCTGGCACGAGATTTACCGGCCCTCTTAACCTTAACTAAGTCAAGCTTTCACTTATGGCTTAATATTCATCACTGCTGAGTTCCCTTGAGGGTGTGGCTAAGCAAGGTGTTGTGGGCTAGATTTCTCTGTGCCTGATACCAGCTCCTTGGTCCCAAGCAGGGATTTGTGGGCATTCTCACAGGGGGGCGGATACTTGCATGTGTAAGTTTAGTTAGAATAGACAGTAAAGTCAGGACCAAGCCTTTGTGCTCTTGGAGCTTTTTAGGGCTCATCTTAACATCTTCAGTGTTATGCTTTTATTAAGCTACAATAGC